AAATCTCCAAAATAATAGATAGAAAGATGGCAAAAAGAGCCATTGCAACGCCCATCAAAGGAGTTGTTCCCCACCCAGGGGCTACTTTACCATATTCCGAATTCAAGGGTTTTAATAAATCCCCTACAAACGTTCGCCTTGGACCACCGTTCTCAACAGTTTGTGTAGCCATAAATCCTATTGTATTCATTGAGATCTGTTGACTTTGTATATCATTCCGTTGTAGTTGTAAATAAATGATCTTATCGTGGATCATTGGGGTTTTGAAATTATATATATTAAATTATCTAAGAATGGAAACAGCAACCCTAGTAGCCATCTTTTTATCTGGTTTACTTGTAAGTTTTACAGGGTATGCCTTATATACCGCTTTTGGGCAACCTTCTCAACAACTAAGAGATCCATTTGAGGAACATGGGGACTAGTTGACGTAATGAGCCTCAAAACATTGTGAGGCTCATTACGTCAACTGAGATACTGAAAAATCATTTCATCTTTTTAGTTGGAACTTTAGGCGGTTCTCGAAAAAAGATAGCAAAAAAGATTATTCCTAAAGTCGATACCAAGAGGAATGTATAAACTAGTGCTTCCATAGATTCAATTGCAGTTTACAATTATAGCTTCCATATCTGTTTGTTCTCTTTTATTTTATTTGCAGGGAACCATCTCTCGGATAAAGAAGGAACACGCGCAAAAAAGTCGTGATCAAGGTTTCTCTGACCCCTAGGAAAAATTCCCAAAATAAAATAAAAATAGAGACGAAAGAAACCCGAGGAGTGTTGTATCAGACTGCTTGTCTTCTTGTAGTTGGATCCCCAAGTTTTTGGAATGCTCCAAATTCGACTTGAGCATCCAAATCCGGATCAATACCAGCAAAAACATCCCTGAACAGAGTTCTAGCACCATGCCAAATGTGTCCGAAGAAGAAGAGCAAAGCAAATGAAGCATGTCCAAAAGTAAACCAACCCCTTGGACTGCTCCGAAAAACACCATCGGATTTCAAAGTAGCACGATCTAATTCAAAAATTTCACCCAATTGAGCGCGTCTAGCATATTTTTTCACAGTAGCAGGATCGCTATAACTGACTCCGTCGAGTTCACCACCATAGAACTCAACAGTTACACCAACTTGCTCAACACTATACTTTGACTCTGCCCTTCGAAAAGGAACATCCGCTCGAACAATTCCGTCGCCGTCTACCAAAACAACTGGAAATGTTTCAAAAAAGGTAGGCATACGACGTACAAAAAGTTCACGCCCATCCTTATCTCTAAAGATGGGATGTCCTAACCACCCCACTGCTATCCCATCCCCGTTATCCATCGAGCCCGCCCTGAATAATCCTCCCTTCGCCGGATTATTTCCGATGTAATCATAAAAAACTAATTTTTCAGGAATTTTCGACCAGGCTTCTGCTAAACTTTGATTTTCTGCCAGCCCCGTACTAACTCTTCGATATATCTCTTGCTGAAAGTATCCCTGATCCCATTGATAACGAGTGGGCCCAAATAATTCGATCGGAGTAGTTGCGGAACCATACCACATAGTTCCAGCAACAACAAAAGCTGCAAAAAAGACAGCAGCTATACTACTGGAAAGTACGGTTTCAATATTTCCCATACGCAATCCCTTGTATAGACGTTGTGGCGGGCGGACACTCAAATGGAATAGACCCGCTAATATGCCCAATGTACCTGCTGCAATATGATGAGAGGCTATTCCTCCCGGAATAAAAGGATCAAAACCTTCTACGCCCCATGCGGGACTTACAGGTTGTACTTTTCCCGTTAGTCCATAAGGATCGGACACCCATATTCCAGGACCGTACAAACCCGTTACGTGAAATGCACCAAACCCAAAGCAAGCCACCCCTGAAAGAAATAAATGAATTCCAAAAATCTTGGGTAAATCCAAAGAGGGTTTTCCTGTACGTTCATCACAAAAAATTTCGAGATCCCAATACACCCAATGCCAGATAGCTGCCAAAAAGCATAAACCGGAAAACATAATATGTGCCCCAGCTACACCTTCATAACTCCAAATACCCGGATTCGTTACAGTTCCTCCTGTAATACTCCAACCGCCCCATGAATTGGTTATTCCTAAACGAGTCATGAAGGGTATAACGAACATACCCTGTCTCCACATTGGATCAAGAACAGGATCAGAAGGATCAAAAACTGCTAATTCATAGAGAGCCATCGAACCGGCCCAACCAGCAACCAAAGCCGTATGCATTATATGAACAGAAAGCAATCGGCCGGGATCATTCAATACAACAGTATGAACACGATACCAAGGCAAACCCATAGAAATTCCCCTTTATCAAAGATAGATAGACACTACGTAACTTTATTGCACTGGAAAAGACTCTATTGTGACTATCCTATCGATCCTCGCTGTTCGGTGAATTATTTCAGAACAGGGATTAATAGTTATTCTTTTTCTAGTCTGTTGTTAATCTGTTATTACTAAAATATTTTAATTATTTAATTAATGGAACAATTATGTTCATAGGAACAAAGAGAAGCAGATTTATTCTATACTCGATAAGTATCAATACGCAATGGGGTTGAATAACATTTTCGAGTAGCGAATACGTACATACTTACTCATCGCTCTATTCCTACTAATTTAACTTTATTCCTTCTTTTTTCTTTCTAACTTTTTGTAATCCATGCAAAAAATAAATCCGACAAAAGCCAACATTTTCAAATTAGAAACACAATAAAATCATATTCTTACGTTTTCACATCAAAGTTAAATATAGTACTTAGTTTTTTTTCTTTGAGCTAATGCCTATCGGTGTTCCAAAAGTACCTTTCCGAAGCCCTGGAGAGGAAAATGCATCTTGGGTTGACGTATAGTGCGACTTGTCAGATATATTGGGTCATATGGGATTTACCCGTTCTCTCCCCAATCGAGATATCCTCTGTTTCGCCCAATAAGGAGTCATTAAATCATAAAAAATTTGGAGCGCGAAGTACAATTTAATCCATTTTGAGAGGATCCATATTACTATTCTCAATTACAATGATTTATGGTTGGCTTGGTTGAACTAAAAAAAATAAAGTATTCAGGCTCTGTTTAGAAAAACCCAACTCAATTGGTAATATATCTATGATTACTAGTTCCATCCTAAATGACTCCTATATGGAATATCTGTTAAATGGGTTGATTTAAAACTGACTTGGTAGAACGTATAAACTTAATTGAAAAAATAAGCAGAAAGTCATAAAAAAAGAAAATGGTAATAACAGTATTTGTCCTATATGTGCAAATCCAAATCGGGTCAATCTTTACCCGGAGTAGAGCATAAACCTAAAAAGAGAAAAAAGACCCACTCAGGAACAAGAAAATATCATCGGGGTTGGTCGATGAAACAATACATCAATGAGAAGTTAATTCAAAAAATTTAGTGACTTTTTCTTTATTAGAATTCTAAGAAAAAGAAAGCAGTAAAACTCGTCTTTATTTTTATTAAAGAAGAAAATCTCTTTTTTTTTAAGTAAGAAAAACCCTGTTATAGGAAAAGAGGGAGGTCCGGAATCCATACATTGATTCTTTTTTTTGTTTTTGAGATTTTTTTGAACCGTATGCATCAAAAGGTGCGTGTACGGTTCCGAAAGAGTCCAATTGGACTCTAATCAACCGACTTTATCGAGAAAGATTACTTTTTTTGGGCCAAGCAGTTGATAGCGAGATCTCAAATCAACTTATTGGTCTTATGATATATCTCAGTATTGAAGATGATAACAAGGATCTGTATTTGTTTATAAACTCTCCCGGCGGATGGGTAATACCTGGAGTAGCTATTTATGATACTATGCAATTTGTGCGACCAGAAGTCCATACAATATGCATGGGATTAGCCGCGTCAATGGGATCTTTTATCCTGGTCGGGGGGGAAATTACCAAACGTCTAGCATTCCCTCACGCTTGGCGCCAATGAGATTTTTAGTTAAGAGAAAAGGAAAGACTATGCCTTCGCCCTAGGAAATAGTAAGCAACAATAGCATGGCATTTTGCATTCGATATTAGAAATTTTTGGATTCTTTTGAAAAACATTAGATTATGTATCGAGAGAGTAGTATGAGACTAAGGGGTCTTCTCGATTTTCTAATTGGGAGTTCGGTTTAGCGTCACAAACCTTTTTTGTTCACACTAGAGGGCTCTTAACAATATTAATGTTATTAAAAGAATCCAAGGAGTGCGCAAAAAACAATATTTTTTCTTTGGTTGGAACAAAAAGAAACTTTGGGATTGCCGAATCATATCCAAAATAAATCACATTAAGATAATTAAGATAGAGGGCAACGGAGCCATCATAGTATTTTATACATATTCCTAAAGGAAGGGCGGCAATTTGATCATTTAATCACCTGGGTATGATATATTCTATCTTTCTCTTTCTTTTTTCAAGAAAGAGGCCAAGTTAGGTCAATTTTATTTTAGTGTAGAGCCGTATGCATATGCAAGAAGGGTGCCTGTACGGTTGTTCAATTCGATCTTTTTCCTATTATCCTATTATTCTTTATCTTTCTATTTCTTTTCTATTCGCTTCATCATGTAAGATAGAGAAACTTTTTATTCTATTTTTTTTATAATATTATCTATTATCAGGGTAATGATCCATCAACCTGCTAGTTCGTTTTATGAGGCACAAGCGGGAGAGTTTATCCTGGAAGCGGAAGAACTGTTGAAACTGCGTGAAACCCTCACAAGGGTTTATGGACAAAGAACGGGCAAAGCCCTATGGGTTGTATCCGAAGACATAGAAAGAGATGTTTTTATGTCAGCAACAGAAGCACAAGCTTATGGAATTGTTGATCTTGTAGCGGTTGAATGAAAATAACATGTAACTCACGCAAATTATCGATTGGAGATTTTTTAACTGCGTTTACTATTTATTAAATTACTTTTTATTTAATAGAAATAGACGTAATTCATAATCATCCGGTTAGGATCAATCTAAACCAGCCCATTATGTATCCAATTCAATATGCCAACCATTAAACAACTTATTAGAAATACAAGACAGCCAATCAGAAATGTCACGAAATCCCCCGCTCTTAGGGGATGTCCTCAACGACGAGGAACATGTACTCGGGTGTATGCGCGACTCGTTTCGATTATATCATATAATGGCCTGGTACAAAAGCAAGAAAACAAGGTGCCAATATCAACGATGAGTACCGTTAAATAGGATAGAATCGAAAAGGGGGCCTTTTTTTCTCTTTATTCTATTTATCTAAAACAAAGAAATAAAGAACCCCTCTCATATTCCTGCATTGTGTATGAATTTTATGGTTTCCATTGGTGCAAATCGAATTACCTCAATGTAAGATGGGAAGCAATTCTCCATTGGTATAAAATGATTATCCATTAAGCGGAGGAATCTTTTTTAAAGCATAAAGATTACGCCCCTACTCTGCCAAGAACGGACTATCAAAGGGTCAGCTACCCAGCTAACTTTCCTAATTAAATACCGTTACTGTATAGGTGGGTTTCGTTGTGAAAGGACTATTACTGGATAATTCATGGGTAGAGCCAAAGAGGATGAACTATACAAGTTACCAATAACCTGGATTAAATGAAGTGAGGGCTCCGGTGTATAGAGAAGACCTCCCCGTTTAAGAAGTTACCATAGAAACGATGGAACCCACTACACTATTTCTTTATCCATTTCTATTTCTATTTTTTATTTGCTATATTTTTGACATCTGTAAAAGAATAAAATTTCTTTCATATTTCGCATTGAAATAAAAAAATCGTGGTTAGGAAGGTTATAGTAGACAAAGCCATTGGAGTTTATAGTTTATACATTGGAAAAATTCGTTTTGTTATTAATAGATTAGGAAATGTTAAAAGAATAACTGAAAGAAAACAACTCAATTAGTTATTCGCAAAAGTTTCATCTATTCAATGACTAGAATTAGACGTGGATATACAGCTCGAAGACGTAGAACAAAAATTCGTTTATTTGCATCAAGCTTTCGAGGGGCCCACTCAAGACTTACTCGAACTATTACTCAACAGAGAATAAGAGCTTTGTTTTCAGCTCATCGGGATCGGGATATTAAAAAGAGAGAGTTTCGTCGTCTGTGGATCACTCGTATAAACGCAGTAATTCGTGAGAGTGGCATATACTATAGTTATAGTAGATTGATCCGTGATCTGTACAAGAGACAGTTGATTCTTAATCGTAAAATACTTGCACAAATAGCCATATCAAACAGGAATTGTCTTTATATGATTTCCAATGAGATCACAAAAGAAGTAGATTAGAAAGAATCTATTGGAATATTGTAAACGTGTTTTCCCGGAGTTCATTCTCCGGGAAGATAGAATAGAAATGATTAAGATAAATAGGCTAAAGTAGTCAAAATGAGTGAACACGCTCAACACAAAAAGCTTTCTCTAATTCTTTTTTTTTTTTTTTCGTACGACACATCTGGATTCTCGGAAAAGAACCAATCTTGTCTTTGAGTTCGGATTGAAATTATGATTCAAGAGTAAACCCTTTTCATTCTGGTTCTAAGACCTGTAGTTCTATCGGTTAACTCGGCTCTTTCAAATTGTTTCTCATTATTGAGAAAGGGTAACAAAGATAAAATACGGGCTTGTTTTATAGCCATAGTAATTAAACGTTGTTGTTTCAAGGTCAATCTATTCACTCGTCGCGATAAGATTTTTCCCTGTTCGCTAATAAATCGACTAATTAAACTCATATTTCTATAAGAAATTCGATCCCCCGATTGAATAGGAGGCAGACGCCTACGAAAAGATCGTTTTGATTTAAGAAAAGGTCGCTTGGATTTATCCATGGTTTGTTTTATTATTTAATTTTATTTTTTCTCTCAAAATTCTATTTATTAATTTGAATTCATTTTATTTCAAATAGGATTTTTTTTTTCGATTTAGATTTCTATTTTATAGATAGTATAGAATGCCACCCCTTTCCCTTCCTTGAAGGGGTAACATACAGGTACTCGACTCGATCTATTTCTTTATCTCTCCATGAATCGTATGCTTGGAACAATACGGACAGAATTTTCTCAACTCTAATCGATTAGGTGTATTGTGGCGGTTCTTTTGAGTAATATATCTGGAAATGCCCGTTGATACCCGATTAACGCTGTTTCGGGCACAACTGGTACATTCCAAAATCACCGTTACTCGAACATCTTTACCCTTGGCCATGAACCTCCTTTGAATTTTGGATTTACTCAACTTTTTGATTTTTGATTCAAAACGAATAAGTAAAGGACAGAAGATTTCTAAATTTTATTTAAAATCAAAGTAGAATATTTCATTTTTGATTTAAATACCTTGGATAATATTCTTTACTTAGACCCGCATTTCTATTCTACTCCCATTCTTTTATTAGGAATATTAATTGAATTTCAATTTAACTCAAATTGGAACCCCAATCTCCCAGATGTTGAAGAGACTTTATTTTTTATCTTTCCTCCCTTAATTTGAATTCTAAAAAAAAG